ATTAAACTTTGATGAATCTTTTTTTTTGTTTCATTCTATGTAATCTTGAAGTATTAAATAATGGAACGGAGTTATATTATAAATTTGCTTTTTTCCTTTTTTTATAAATTTGCTTTTTTCCTTTTTTTATAAATTTGTAATTTGGATATTTGAAAGATTACCATATATAACACAAAACCTCTCCACCTATTTTTTCTAGTCGAGCTTCTCGGTCTGTCATTATACCCCGAGAAGTAGAAAGAATTACAATACCCATCCCGCCCAAAATTCTAGGAATTCGTTGATAGTTAGAATAGATTCGTAGACCAGGCCGGCTGATCCGTTTTAAATTGAATTTGAAAAGAGTTCCATATGGTCTTTTTCTATTCCTTCTATGTCGTAGGGTTAAAACCAAAAAATATTTGTTGTTTTCTTGATGTTTTCTCACGTTTTCAATGAATCCTTCTCGTAAAAGTATTTTAATAATATTTTCGGTGATGTTCGTAGATGATATTCGAATTGTTCCTTTTCTATCCATGTCAGCATTTCGTATAGAGGTTATTATATCAGCAATAGTGTCCTTACCCATAATAAACTAAATTTTTTCTCCCGAATTTTGATATAATTAACATGTTCCCATTTGTTCATTTTTATTATTAATTCATTAGTAAATTAAAAGTAAATTAAAGGTATATGCGTGAGACACAATCTAGTAAAGAATTAAATCTCTTTTTTTAAATACTCTATCTATATTATGGTTTCATCTCATCTTTGATTTTATAATACTTCTGGCGCTAATGAAACGATTTTAGTGAAATTTAATTGTCTCAATTCGCCTGCGATTGCACCAAAAATTCGAGTTCCTTTTGGATTTCCTTCTTGATCAATGACAACTGCAGCATTGTCATCATATCGTATTATTATACCGTTATCACGTTTGAGTTCTTTACAAGTGCGTACAATTACAGCTCTGATCACTTCTGATTTTTCTAGAGGTGTATTTGGTACTGTTTCCTTGATTACAGCAACAATAACGTCACCAATATGAGCATATCGTCGATTACTAGCCCCTAGGATTCGAATACACATCAATTCTCGGGCTCCGCTGTTATCCGCTACATTCAAACGGGTCTGAGGTTGAATCATATTGTTTTTAAAATTTTTTCTTTTAATATCTTTTAATACAAGGGGCGAAGTCAAAAAAATATTCTTTGTCTAAAATAAAAAAGAACCTTGCTATTTTATTTTTTTCATCTATAAGATCTCTTTCCTTTGTTTTGAACGTCCTATCCCGAAATAATGAATTGAGTTCGTATAGGCATTTTGGATGCGGCTATTGAAATAGCTTTTCTGGCTATATTTTCTGCGACTCCGCTCATTTCATAAAGGATTTTACCGGGTTTAACAACAGCGACCCAATATTCGGGGGATCCCTTCCCCGAACCCATACGTGTTTCGGTAGGTCTTAGTGTAACTGCTTTGTCTGGAAATATACGTACCCATATTTTTCCGCCGCGGCGTGCATTTCGTGTCATTGCTCGTCTCCCTGCTTCGATTTGTCTAGAAGTAATCCAAGCGGGTTGAAGTGCCTGAAGGGCATATTTACCGAAACAAATACGATTACCTCGACAAGCTATTCCTTTCATTCTTCCTCTATGTTGTTTACGGAATCTGCTTCTTTTTGGGTTATAGTTGATGGTTGTTTGTTAATTCCATCTCTATTACAGAACCGGACATGAGAGTTTCTTCTCATCCAGCTCCTCGCGAATGAAACTATTAATAAAATATATTAATAAAATATAATAATATAATATATATTTCATAAATAATAGACTGAGTCATGGCATTTTTTGAGATTTGATCTATCTAAGATTTTTATTAATAGAATAAATAATAATAATAGAATAATAGAAAATGTCATTTTATTCTAACGTTATAACAAATCTTTCTTTTTCTTTTGTTTTTTCCTTTTTACATTATTATATCATTAGTCATTAGCATATTGATTTGATAAAAATTTAGAGAAAAAACTTTCGCGGACGGATATTTACTCTGTTTACCCTTTCAATCTATATTTTGTAGTTTATAGGGTTAGTCTGAGGGCTCTTCAAAATAAATGGGTTGTTCTTCGGTTGGTTCCGTCATCCCACCCACTGAATACTTAGAATTCATTTTCAATAGAATCTTTTTATTTTAATAGAATCTTATGCATTCACAGGTTACGTCGTTCCCATCGCTTCTTGATTAATGTTTAGGTCTTAATCTTACCGCGGAGCCCTTAATGAAATTTGTTCTTAAGTCAATTTTATCAGTCTTTATTGACTCGGGGCTCTTGATTTTTTCTATATGAGTAGATTCGCATTTTGGATCAATCAATATTAATGCTTTATTACACTGCCTTTTATTTTAGGAGATGCCCCATAGACCTTACATTACATATAGTACTGATATATCATTGATATTATTTTTCTCTCTTTCTCTCTGTTTTTTATTTACCTGTATTGTATATTTATATATATAT